AGAATTCTGTCACTTAGACTTATTAAGGTCATAGGTTTTTTTTTATAGAATAGCAAAACAAAAATAAAATGATTCAAATTATACCATTATTATGATATTACATATTCGAATTTGAGAAAAATAAAAAGATTCGGTATTTGGGAGATAAAGACAAAGATAAAAAAATCAGATAAAATCCATTTTTTAGCACTTAACCGCCTTTATGTTAGGGATTTCGTTGTTCAAAAAATGATTAGCAGAGAAGAGAGATATTTGTACTTTACTGATTTTTGAGTAGAATACGATTTGAAGTGTATAAGAAGGGTTGCATTTATTAAATATTAAACACGTATGCAGATAGCTATAATATCCGACTTCTCTTTTATTGCCGGTTCTATTCGGGACAGCCTGGGTCGTGTTCTATCAAAAGAGAATTTCTATTCAATGCAAAATTGAAGTGAAGTAGGATAATTTTATGATAATTCCCTATCAACAACATATCTAAATAATAGATATCTGTGTAACAATTTATGTTATGGGGTTTACATATACTCATATGTTTTGTTATAATTGAAATTGAGAAGGATTTTTTGATTGAAAAAATCAATACTGATTAGTTCTGTTTCAATTTGTATTTTCTTATGTCATTAGGAAAACACAATTTGAGATTCAAATCCCAGAATCGTTCATGAATTCGAAGTAAGCAGTCAATAGTTAATGGTTCCAATTTGTCGGATAAAAATACACATTTGATTTCTCAATAGAAAAGCGAGAGAATGTTTTTAGCATTGTGTATTTTCAGATACTATACAATCAATCGAAGGGATGGATCAAATCCAATCAAAAAAGGGGTGTTTCTTTTAGGAAAAGAAAAGGATTAAGGAAAACAGGAGTCAAAATGCAAGTACAATAAAAATTCAGTAATCCGGGAAAATTTTCATCTATTTTGTATCATTTTGGCGGCATGGCCGAGTGGTAAGGCGGGGGACTGCAAATCCTTTTTCCCCAGTTCAAATCCGGGTGTCGCCTGATCAACAAAAAACTCGAAATCTCTTCTTCTCTTCTGTTCTGCTGATATAACTCGCAGAATACGTCCCCGGTAGAAGCATAGGAAACAGACTGTTGCTACTTTGTTTGATTCTAAGCATGTGGTCTGAAGGTTTTCTAAAAGATTGTGAATCCTCGTTCGCATCTAGGATTCAAGGAAATATTCTAATCTACTGGTAGAGGGGCTATCAAGACTTCACGACTCCCTTCTATTACTAAGGGAGTGTCTAATGACTGGATCTTGAATCAGATTGTAGAGCCTGATAGGAAATTCATAGGAAATTCAATTAATAGTTTTGGAAAGGGGCGGAAGTTGCTTTATATACGACGGACTCGCGAGAATCTCTGAGTGCTCAGGTATCCAATCAATATTAGATTGGATGAATAATTGACTTTTATAGAAAAAGGGGCAAAAAGAAATTCTTTCTTTTTGGCAACCCCTAGTCAAGCCCCCTGTTTCACAGCGATAATCGGGAAAGGGGGTACGGATTAGGTCAAATGAGAAAATAGAGGTCTATAATAGATAGTGATTTCTCTTTTTTAGTGATTTCTCCCCTTCTGTTTTTACTTAGAAGGTCAACAAAACAAAAAAAGAATAGGACTTATTATTCTTATTCCTACATGTTCCCATTCCCTTGGGATGTTACTACGTATTTTGCTTGTGTTTAATCTTTCCCGATTCGAAATCATAATCGATTTATTTGATTGGTTTCTCAATAGTGTTTGGTCAGAATCCCTTTTTGACTCTGCACCATTGATTCCACTATTATTAGTGAGGAATAATGGAATAATTCCTTCGTATTTATAGGGATAGGGGACATAATTCACATGGATATAGTAAGTCTCGCTTGGGCTGCTTTAATGGTAGTCTTTACATTTTCCCTTTCACTCGTAGTGTGGGGAAGAAGTGGGCTCTAGAAGTACTACTAATTGAGTTCAGGAATCAAAGCGTATCAATTGTTTTATAGATCGTTCTGCAACGCATTTTGAACTATTTAAAATAAAAATCTCTGAATTTCGAATCCCATTGGACTCCAATGGAGTAATCTATGATATGAATCATACTCTTTCAATCAAAGAGATATTTCAGCGATTCCCGTGTTTGTATTTTGAAAAGAAAGGGATTCAGATGATTGGAAATTTATTCCAACCTAAAATTCTTCCGAAATTTTCTATTTCAATCAATGGGAATGGGGCTCTTACTATCTTTATAGATGCATACTGAGGAAGACCGGACCCCTTTTTTTTTTATTTCTTTCCCTCTTTACTGTTCAAAGAAGGAGTTGTTTTGTTAAGTGTATACGCACTTTCTACGAGAAATGATATAGAGATAGTGGTTGTCTAACGAGAGACTAGGCAATAATAAGATCTTGCCTCGGGCGAGTCCCATATTGGGCAGTTTGGTTTCTAATTTGAGAAAGGCGATTTATGCTTTATCGACTTATTTCATATCATGGTTCGGGCGTTCAAAATCGGTGAGGTTTCCTCTTCCTTATTAGGAAAAGGAAAGGAATTAGAATCCTAAGATAAGAATTATTTCAGATTGATCGGAACAAATAGATGTAGCAAATTGGGTGTTATGTCAATTCCATACAATATATGGAATTAATATACACATATATGAAGAGAATATTGTAGATTGATCTATAGAAACTTAAGCCTTTACTAGATTAAAACTTTATAAACTAAGTTTATAGACTAAGAGATAGATAGTATGGTAGAAAGATTAATCTATTTCTTTCTACCATACTATCTATTTCTTAGAATACTGCTGATTATAGTCCGCTCATTTCATTTAAGTTAAGACGTGAAATTGGAATCCTTTTCATTTGACTTCTTATCAATTTTTGATAAGAACTCAGAAGGAAAGTTTCATTCAAATTCATTTGAAAATTCAATTGAATTAATCATTTTGACTGACTGTTTTTACGTAAATGATAAGTAGAAAAGCGGTAGGAACTAGAATGAATAGTGCAGTAGCAATAAATGCAAGAATATTTACTTCCATAATATCATCGGTTTTTTACTTCGCAATAACTCGGGATTTAATCCCCTAGAGATGATAAATCTTTCGTCTGTAAATTAAATGATTAAATGAATGAATTACCTCTCGATGATCTTGGATCTTGAATCGGATCAATATCATGAATAACAATATCTGATCTATCAAATCAACCCGTCGTCGAGACTTGAATAGTATAACATAGGAAGTTCTTTTATCCATACCGAATCAAAATTTGGATTCCTGACCAAATCAATCCAAAATTCCTTTTTTTATCATCCGCTTCCTTGTTTTTTTCTATAACCTACCTTGCGTCTTCCTTGGGCAATCATCTGATGAAGGATCATCAGATTGCCTTTCCACTTCGATTAATTACATAGTTACAAACCTAAACAAACAATAAAAGCGAAATGGAAAAAATAGGAAAGAAAAAAGGAGTCTTTATTTCTTTTTCTTTGGGAATGAAAGTATGCCCCCGACACCCTTTACTAGTTCATAGAATAGGGAAAAATGAAATGATGTATTTATTGGATATTGGATCCGTCGGGACTGGCGGGGCTCGAACCCGCAGCTTCCGCCTTGACAGGGCGGTGCTCTGACCAATTGAACTACAATCCCAGGGAAATAAGGGATCTAGCAGAAAATTTGATTCTTTTTTATCTTCGTATGGGGTATTTCTGAAGGGGGGTTATACCATCTCATGGTAGATTGGCAAATTATTGGGCCGAGCTGGATTTGAACCAGCGTAGACATATTGCCAACGAATTTACAGTCCGTCCCCATTAACCGCTCGGGCATCGACCCAGGAAGAATCAATTTTAGGCTTATTGGTAATTCATGATCAACTTCCTTTCGTAGTACCCTACCCCCAGGGGAATTCGAATCCCCGCTGCCTCCTTGAAAGAGAGATGTCCTAAACCACTAGACGATGGGGGCCAACTTGCCCAACCGCCCTCATACTATGATCATAGTATGATCAGTTTTTTGAAATTGTCAATATAATATAATGGAATGATATGATTAGATCCGAGAGATCTTTCCGTTTTTCAGAATTATATAGAATTTTTTGATTCGTCATTCATATTCATGAATCGTTCATTAGAATCGCCATTCTCTATATAAATTTACTAAAATAAATCTAGTAAGCGGGATCAAGAAGTTATCGAAAATTTTCTCTAAGACTTTAGTTCAAGGGGACAAGTAGAATCTCTTCATCACATGATTCGATGAAATATCTTGAAATTTATTTTATGTCGAATTGGTAAGTGTCCATCTATGTTATGGATCAATCAAGTGAATTTTGTTTTGATAGGGATCATCTCAATAAAAGAAATTAGGGCCAGTCTTGAAACAATTCATTTTACCCTAGACTTGCTAGGCAAATCCATTTTGATTATTCAAAACCACTAGCCACTATGAGTCTACTGCATATACTTATATATATAATATGTGCATATAGAGATTTTATCTACATAGTGACTCGTTCGGGAATTAAATCAACAAAGCCCTTTTAACTCAGTGGTAGAGTAACGCCATGGTAAGGCGTAAGTCATCGGTTCAAATCCGATAAGGGGCTTTTCTTTTTTTCATAAATTTTTTTTTTTCATAAAAATCCAGTCATAGTATTCAGAAAATAGAGATATTTTGTTTTTATTTGGAATACAAAAGGAACTAACCGGATAATACGTTATCATTATACTGAGTTAGAGTATAGTAGTTCTAGTTAGAAAATGGAACATTTGTTCGGTCAATTTTCATTATTATGAATAATCATAAGCCGCCTCTTGAATCACCAAAGATCCCTATTACCAATCAAATCCATTGGAAAGATTCGAAATCAACAAAAGAAAAAGTAAGTGGACCTGACCCATTTAATTATGACTATATCCGCTATTCTGATATTAAAATTCGATAGAGATGAAATTTGAAAAAGAATTTGTCGATATTTCCGATTCAATCTTCTTGTTCCTAG